TCCTAAGGATCGATTTAGTGAAATCCGCTATTTCATATATCGGGAAAAGAAATGATCCATCATTAGAAAAAGATGAGGGATCAGATCATACCAATATGAATCCATTTTATTCCATTTATTCAAAGACAAAACCTCAACAATCGTTTAACAAAAATCAAGGAACTGCTCGTACGTTGTTGGGTATAAACAAAGAATATCAATTTTTTATAATTTTGTCATCATCCAATTGTTTTCGAATAGGCCCATTTATATCCAAGGGTGAAAAATATCGCAAAGAATCAATTCAAAAAGATCCCCTAATTCCAATTAGGAATTCCTTTGGTCCTTTAGGAACAGCCCTTCAAATTGCGAATTTTTTTTCATTTTACCATTTAATAACTCATAATCAGATCTTGGTAACTAATTATTTGCAACTTGACAATTTAAAACAAACCTTTCAACTACTTAGATTTAAATATTATTTAATGGATGAAAATGGACGAATTTATAATCCCGATCCATGCAGTAACATCATTTTGAATCCATTCAAATTGAATTGGTATTTTCTTCATTATCATTTTTGTGAAGAGACATCCGCCAAAATTTATCTTGGACAATTTGTTTGTGAAAATGTATGTATAACCAAAAACGGACCGCACTTTAAATCGGGTCAAGTTCTAATTGTTCAATTTGACTCCGTAGTAATAAGATCGGCTAAGCCCTATTTGGCTACTCCAGGAGCAACAGTTCATGGCCATTATGGGGAAATCATTTATGAGGGGGATACATTAGTTACATTTATATATGAAAAATCGAGGTCTGGTGACATAACGCAAGGTCTTCCAAAAGTGGAACAAGTTTTAGAAGTTCGTTCGATTAATTCAATATCGATAAATCTAGAAAAGAGGATTGATGGTTGGAACGAACGTATAACAGGAATTCTTGGAATTCCTTGGGGATTCTTGATTGGGGCTGAGCTAACTATAGCGCAAAGTCGTATCTCTTTAGTTAACAAGATCCAAAAGGTTTATCGATCCCAGGGGGTGCAGATCCATAATAGGCATATAGAAATTATTGTACGTCAAATAACATCAAAAGTCTTGGTTTCAGAAGATGGAATGTCTAATGTTTTTTTGCCCGGAGAACTAATTGGCTTGTTTCGGGCGGAACGAACGGGGCGCGCTTTGGAAGAAGCAATATGTTACCGAGCTACTTTATTGGGAATAACGAGAGCATCTCTGAATACTCAAAGTTTTATATCCGAAGCGAGTTTTCAAGAAACTGCTCGAGTTTTATCAAAAGCTGCTCTCCGGGGCCGTATCGATTGGTTGAAAGGACTAAAAGAAAACGTTGTTCTGGGGGGGATGATACCCGTTGGTACCGGATTCAAAGGATTTGTACACCAGTCAAGTCAACATAAGGGCATTCCCTTGAAAACAAAAAAAAAAGAATCTATTCGAGGGAGATATTTTGTTTTACCACAGAGAATTATTTGATTCTTGTCTTTCAAAGAATTTCTGTGATAGATCAAAACAACAATGATTTATCGGGTTTAATAGAAAAGATTCATCTTTTTTATCTTTTATGTATTTGTTATGGTTATTTAATTTAGTAAGAAAATAACGAAATAATGAATAGAACGGAATTAATGGTTTGGGTTGTATATCAACGGCCAATCCGCGGTATAAAAGAAGGTTCCGTTGGAACAATTATTTATTTCAGAATATCTCATCTCTTTATTAAAAAAAAAAAGAGAAAGTGTGGGGAGAAATGACAAGAAGATATTGGAACATCAATTTGGAAGAGATGATGGAAGCGGGAGTTCATTTTGGTCACGGTACTCGGAAATGGAATCCTAGAATGTCGCCTTATATCTCTGCAAAATGTAAAGGTATTCATATTATAAATCTTACTCGAACTGCTCGTTTTTTATCAGAGGCTTGTGATTTAGTTTTTGATGCATCAAGTAGAGGAAAACAATTTTTAATTGTTGGGACAAAAAATAAAGCAGCTGATTCAGTAGCACGGGCTGCAATAAGGGCTCGCTGTCATTATGTTAATAAAAAGTGGCTTGGGGGTATGTTAACGAATTGGTCCACGACAGAAACGAGACTTCATAAATTCAGGGACTTGAGAATGGAACAAAAGGCAGGGAGACTCGCCCGTCTCCCAAAGAGAGATGCAGCCGTGTTGAAGAGACAATTATCTCACTTGCAAACATATCTGGGTGGGATCAAATATATGACAGGGTTACCGGATATTGTAATAATCGTTGATCAACAAGAAGAATATACGGCCCTTCGAGAATGTATTACTTTGGGAATTCCAACGATTTGTTTAATCGATACAAATTGTGACCCTGATCTCGCAGATATTTCGATTCCGGCAAACGATGACGCTATAGCTTCAATTCGATTAATTCTTACCAAATTAGTATTTGCAATTTGTGAAGGCCGCTCTAGCTATATAAGAAATCCTTGATTCATAATAAAATAAAAAATTGACTTCCTAAACTCTATAT